TTAAATGTCCTTCAAAAGTAAGTAAATAAATTCGAAACATATAAAATGCGGTTAATCCCGCTGTAAACCAAGGTATTATTGCGAAAATTGGTGAATACAACCAAGTATCATTAAGAATTTCATCTTTGGACCAAAAACAAGCAAGAGGCGGAATACCACAAAGAGAAAGTGTACCTACCAAAAAGGCTTTTTTGGTAATTGGAACATGCTTTGTTAAACCTCCCATAAAAACCATATTCTGACTTTTATTTGGAGAATATCCAACAAGAGTTTCCATTGAATGAATAACGGATCCGGATCCTAAAAACAACAACGCTTTCGAATAAGCATGAGTAATCAAATGAAATAAAGCACTTCGATAAGACCCCATACCCAGAGCTAACATCATATAACCTAATTGAGACATTGTGGAATAGGCTAAACCTCTCTTAATGTCTTTTTGAGCTAGGGCAAAAGTAGCTCCGAATAATATTGTTATTATTCCTACCAAAGAGATGAAATTCATTATGTGAGGTATGACTATGAAAAGAGGAATAAGCCGAGCTACAAGAAAAATGCCCGCGGCTACCATAGTAGCAGCATGTATAAGAGCCGAAATAGGAGTAGGCCCCTCCATGGCATCCGGCAACCATACATGAAGGGGAAATTGTGCCGATTTAGCAACCGCACCGGCAAATAAAAGACCGGCACACAAAGTAACAAATAAAAAATTGACTTCATTATTATTATTAGAAATCAAGTTATTGAATATTTTGAATAAATCTCGAAATTCGAAACTACCTGTTATCCAATAAAAACCTAAAATTCCCAATAATAAACCAAAATCCCCAACACGATTAGTTACAAATGCCTTTTGGCAAGCATTTGCCGCAACAGGCCGTGTGAACCAAAACCCTATTAATAGATACGAACACATTCCGACCAATTCCCAAAAAATATAAATTTGTATCAAATTAGAACTAGTAACTAATCCTAACATAGAAGTACTGAAAAAACTCATATAAGCGAAAAATCTTAAATATCCTTGATCATAAGACATATAATTATCACTATAAACAAGAACCATAATTCCAATAGTAGTGATTAATATTGACATAATAGAAGTAAGTGGGTCGATCAAGTAACCGAATTCTAAAGAAAAATCATTATTGATGGTCCAAGACCATACATATTGATAGATAGAACTGCCATAAATTTGTTGAATAGACAGATTGATCGAAAAAGTAATGACTATACTTAACAATAAAACACTTTGAAAAGCCCACATACGGCGAAGGCTTTTTGTTGCCGATGGAAAAAGAATAAGTCCCACTCCTATTAACATAGGAACTGGAAGTGGAAGAAAAGGTATTATCCACGCATATTGATATGTCTGTTCCATAAAAAAAGTTTTTTTCTTAATTAATTATTTCCGATTTACGAGATCCTACCCCCTTTCAATTTCAAAAGGAGTCAATAAAAAAAATAAAGAGATGTACTAACTTAAATAGAATTTTCGAATTTTATATATTCTTACTTATTCTGAGTCTTTCCAAAATCCTTCAAATATTCAAATAAAGAAAGTTACAGTTGGGCAACTGATATGACCAACTTGATCATAAAGCGAATATTTAGTTATTAACTAGGATTTTTTTTAATACCAAAAATGAAATTTATTAATTAGTATTAGATCACTTTAGATTCATAAAGTAAGGATAAAAAATTACATTAAAACATTAAAAAGAGTACTTGATTATGATATGAATCAATATGATTCATAGGATTAACAAAGGTAAAAGGTTGTACTAATGCAATAAGAACTTGCTTTTTTGTTAGTTTATTCCAAATCATTAACGGGTTTCATTATCAAATTTTTTGATTCTTTTCCATTTTTCTAAAAAATATTTATAGGAAACGCTATAATATCTGACATTTTTTCTAAGATTTATTAGATAAGATCTATTTTTCTATTTTTTGATTATTGAAAGGAAAGGGCTTAAAAAAATTACTAAGATTTCTTTTCTCAAATCATGTATCTTTTAACAGATTAATTCGTTTAATGACTAGTTTTATTCGAATTTAAAAATGTAATTGGGAGGGGAGTAGTCTTTCCTCAAGTTTGACCAATTAATAGAAAATTAAAAAAAATGACAGTTTTCTTTAGTCAATGGGAATGGGATTCTTAAAAAATTTGGTGTATTTTATTCTGTATAACTGAAATGTCGAATACAAAAATGGACAGAGTTCTAAATAAATAGAAGGTCTTTTTTAAATTATTTGTTCCACTAAATTATCTTTCTATAGTACAACAGCGAATTCTAGAGATATGGATGTGAATCATAAAGAACAAGCAAATAAAGATACTAATCAATAAAACGAGTCTTTCTTACGAATATTATATGTATATAGAAAAAATTTTTGTTTAAAAAAATGACATATCATGTTCTTTTTCGAGTAAGCTTTTTTAGAATTTTTGTATATCTCTTAATCTATATTTTTATTATTTTTTTTAAGATAATAT